AATAAGATGCCTGAATTAAAGGGCTATTTTGATAGAATAGATAATGTAGAAATCTACTCTTATTATATTTTTTAGAATTAAACTAAAACTTAAGAAATCAAAATTCTTAGTGCATCTTACACTAAAATATAAAAAGATAAGCTAATAAAGCTATTAGGTTCATACCCTAATTATAGAAGTAATAATCTTCTTCTTTTTAATTTTAAAAAATTCAAGAAAATTATTGTTTTTAACAACCCTAATTATAAGTACAATTTTAGTTATCAGTTCTAATAATTGATTTAGATTATGAATAGGTTTAGAAATTAATTTAATTTCATTTATTCCAATTATATCTTATATAAAAAATAACTTTTCCGCAGAAAGATGCATACTATATTTTTTAGTACAAAGTATAAGTTCGGTGCTGTTCTTATTTTTTATCTTATTAAGAATTACTTTATTAAAAATAAATAATATTTTAATTGAGACATTGATTATATCAAGTATAATAATTAAAATAGGATCAGCACCATTTCATTTCTGATTACCAGAAATTATAGAAAAAATAAATTGAGTTAATTGTATAATTTTAATAACATGACAAAAAATTGCACCAATGACTATTTTATCATACCTTTCACAAAATAATAAATTACTATTAATTGCTGCTATAACTGGTACAGTTATTGGTGCAATAGGAGGAATTAATCAAACATCAATTCGAAAAATCATAGCATACTCATCAATCGCACATTTAGGATGAATATTAGCATGTATAACAATAGAAAATGAAATATGAATTTACTATTTAATAATTTATTCTTTTATTGTAATTATATTATCAAACATATTTAACTATAAATCTATTTTATATATAAATCAATTAAATTTCACATCTAAAAGTATAATAGAAAAAATTACCTATTTAATTTTATTATTGAGTTTGGGGGGTTTACCTCCTTTTCTAGGATTTCTACCTAAATGAATAGTAATTCAGTCATTAATAAATAATCAAATATATTTAACATTAACAGTATTAGTAATAACAACATTAATTACTTTATTTTACTATTTACGAATATCAAGAACTATAATTATAATAAATTCATCTATTAATAAATGAAATACTTTGTCATATAATAACAATAAATTATTAATAATTAATATTACTGTTAATTTTATGTTACCTATAATATCTTTTTTAGTTTAAAGCTTTAAGTTAATAAAACTATTAGCCTTCAAAGCTTAAAATATGAAAGATATTCATAAGCTTTAATAATAAAATTATTACTTTAGAATTGCAGTCTAATGTCATATATTGACTATAAAGCCACATGATAAGAGATAATTATATCATATATAAATTTACAATTTACAGCCTAAAAATTCAGCCACCTTATCTTGAATAAATGATTATTCTCAACTAATCATAAAGACATTGGAACATTATATTTTTTATTTGGAATTTGATCGGGTATAGTAGGAACATCACTAAGATGATTAATTCGAATTGAATTAGGACAACCAGGATCATTTATTGGTGATGATCAAATTTACAACGTAATTGTTACAGCACATGCATTTATCATAATTTTTTTTATAGTAATACCAATCATAATTGGTGGATTCGGAAATTGATTAGTACCTTTAATAATTGGAGCTCCAGATATAGCATTTCCCCGTATAAATAATATAAGATTCTGATTATTACCACCATCACTAACATTATTGTTAGCCAGAAGAATTGTAGATAAAGGTGCAGGAACAGGATGAACTGTTTACCCACCATTAGCAAGAAATATTGCCCATAATGGAGCATCAGTAGATTTAGCAATTTTTTCACTACATTTAGCAGGTGTATCCTCAATTTTAGGAGCTGTAAATTTTATTTCAACAATCATTAACATACGAACAGTCGGTATAACTCCAGATCGAATACCATTATTTGTTTGATCAGTAGGTATTACTGCTTTATTATTGCTATTATCATTACCAGTACTTGCTGGAGCAATTACAATATTATTAACAGATCGAAACTTTAATACATCATTTTTTGACCCTGCAGGAGGGGGAGATCCTATTTTATATCAACACTTATTTTGATTCTTTGGTCATCCAGAAGTATATATTTTAATTTTACCAGGTTTTGGTCTAATTTCACACATCATTAGACAAGAAAGAGGAAAAAATGAAGCATTTGGAGCTTTAGGTATAATTTATGCCATATTAGCTATTGGGTTATTAGGTTTCGTGGTGTGAGCTCATCATATATTTACTGTAGGAATAGACGTTGATACACGAGCCTACTTTACATCAGCAACAATAATTATTGCCGTACCAACAGGCATTAAGATTTTTAGATGATTAGCAACTTTACACGGGACTGTAATAATATATAGACCAGCAATTTTATGAGCATTAGGATTTGTATTTTTATTTACAATAGGAGGATTAACAGGAGTTGTACTAGCAAATTCATCAATTGATATTATTTTACATGATACTTATTATGTAGTTGCACATTTCCATTACGTATTATCAATAGGAGCAGTATTTGCTATTATTGGATCATTTATTCAATGATATCCATTATTTACAGGTCTAACAATAAACCCTAAATGGCTAAAAATTCATTTTATAGTAATATTTGTTGGAGTTAATATAACATTCTTCCCACAACACTTTTTAGGTTTAAGAGGAATACCTCGACGATATTCAGATTATCCTGATAGATTTACAACTTGAAATATTATTTCTTCAATAGGAAGAACAATATCAGTAATTGGAGTAGCAATATTTATTTTTATTATATGAGAAAGAATAGTATCCAAACGAGTAAGACTTTTTCCAGATAGAATAACAACAAGAATTGAATGATTACAAAATTACCCCCCAGCAGAACATTCATATTCAGAATTACCTATTTTAACTTCATTCTAATATGGCAGATTAGTGCAATGAATTTAAGCTTCATATATAAAGATTACTCTTTTGTTAGAAATAGCAACATGATCAACAATTATATTACAAGACGCTAATTCACCAATAATAGAACAATTAAGATTCTTTCATGATCATTCAATAATAATTCTAGCAATTATTACTACTGTAGTAGTTTATTTAATAATAATATTAATATTTAATAAAACAATTAACCGATATTTATTAGAGGGACAAACAATTGAATTAATTTGAACTATTATTCCAGCAATTACATTAATTTTTATTGCTTTACCTTCATTACGATTATTATATTTAATAGATGAAGTTAATAATCCCATATTAACAATTAAGTCAGTAGGACATCAATGATATTGAAGATATGAATATTCAGATTTTATAAATATTGAATTTGATTCCTATATAAAACCATCTAATTACTTAGAAAAATCAGATTTTCGATTATTAGATGTAGATAATCGAGTAACACTACCAATAAACATACAAATTCGACTTTTAGTAACTGCTACAGATGTTTTACATTCATGAGCAATACCAAATCTTGGAATTAAAATTGATGCAACACCAGGACGAATTAATCAGGGATGATTTACAATAAACCGACCTGGTTTAATATTTGGACAATGCTCAGAAATTTGTGGAGCAAATCACAGATTTATGCCAATTGTTATTGAAAGAATTTCAATAAATCATTTTATTAACTGATTAAAATCTAATTCATTAAGTGACTGAAAGATAAGTAATGGTCTCTTAAACCAATTTATAGTAAATTAACGAATACTCTTAATGAAAGAGTTAATTTAATTTAAAATATTAACTTGTCAAGTTAAAAATATCAATATGATACTTTTTAATCCCACAAATATCACCAATATGATGAAGAATTTTATTCTTATTATTCCTAATATGCTATATAATAATATGTATAATAAATTACTTTTCTATACAAAACAGAAAATTAATAAATAGTGAACAAATATTTAAAAATAATAACTCAATAAATTGAAAATGATAACAAACCTTTTCTCTACATTTGACCCAGCTACAAGAATAAGAATTTCAATAAACTGAATTAGAACATTATTAGGATTAATAATACTACCAACTATATATTGAATAATACCAACACGATATACAAGTTTAATAAAAATAATCTTAAACAAATTACATGAAGAATTTAAAATATTAATAGGAAACAATGTCAGGGGATTTACATTAATAATAGTATCATTATTTACATTTATTTTATTTAATAATTTAATAGGATTATTACCTTACATTTTCACAAGATCAAGACATTTAACATTTACAATAACAATAGCACTACCTTTATGATTAAGATTAATAATTTTTGGATGAATAAATAAAACCCAAAGAATAATAGCACACTTAATTCCTAGAGGAACACCACCAGTATTAATACCATTTATAGTTTGTATTGAAACAATTAGAAATTTAATTCGTCCTGGATCATTAGCTGTTCGATTAACAGCTAACATAATTGCAGGACATTTACTAATAAGACTATTAGGAAATAATATAACAGAAACATCATCAATTTTAATTCCAATTATAATCACCATTCAAATTATTTTAATATTATTTGAAACTGCTGTAGCAGTAATTCAAGCATATGTATTCTCAATTTTAAGTACGTTATATACTAGAGAAGTAGTTTATGAGATCAAGCAATCACCCATATCATCTAGTAGATGTAAGTCCATGACCATTAACAGGTTCTATCGGAGCTATAACATTAACATCAGGATTAATTATATGATTTCATCAACTAAAAACTGAACTACTAATATTAGGCATTTTAATTATTATTTTAACTATAATCCAATGATGACGAGATATCTGTCGAGAAGGAACCTTTCAAGGAAAACACACTATTGCTGTAAGAAATGGGCTAAAATGGGGAATAATTTTATTTATTATTTCAGAAGTATTTTTCTTCATTTCATTTTTTTGGGGATTTTTCCATAGAAGTTTATCACCAACAGTAGAAATTGGAGCTATATGACCCCCTATGGGAATTAAAACTTTTAATCCAATACAAATCCCTTTATTAAACACAATAATTCTTCTATGTTCAGGAATTACAGTAACATGAGCCCATCATAGATTGATGGAAAATAATCACTCACAAACAACACAAGGATTATTTTTTACAGTAATTTTAGGAGTCTACTTTACTGCACTTCAAGCCCTTGAATATTATGAATCTAGATTTACAATCAGAGACTCAATTTACGGATCAACATTTTTTATAGCAACAGGATTTCATGGATTACATGTAATCATTGGAACAACATTTTTATTCGTATGTCTAATACGACATATTATATTCCATTTTTCAAGCAAACACCATTTTGGGTTTGAAGCCGCAGCCTGATATTGACATTTCGTAGATGTGGTATGATTATTCCTTTATATCTCAATTTACTGATGAGGTAGCTACTTATTTAGTATAAAAAGTATAATTAACTTCCAATTAAAAGGTCTTATTAAAGAATAAGTAATAATTAGAATATTAATAACAATAATAATAATATTTACAATTTCAATAACACTTATTGTAATTTACACAATTATCTCAAAACACACAATTCTTGATCGTGAAAAAATATCACCATTTGAATGTGGATTTGATCCAAAAAGATCATCACGAATCCCTTTCTCTATTCAATTTTTCCTTATTGCAGTACTATTCCTAATTTTTGACATTGAAATTGTTATTATTTTACCTATTGTTATTACAATAACAGCAAGAACAATTAAAATATGATTTATTGTAGTATCATCATTTGTATTAATTTTACTAATAGGTTTATTTCATGAATGAAAAAATGGAATTTTAGAATGAGCAAATTGGGGTTGTAGTTAATAATAACATTTAAATTGCAATTAAAAAGTACTAAATAAGTCTTCCTCAAAGTATTGAAGTAATAATATATTACATTTAGTTTCGACCTAAAATTAGAGTAATAATCTCCCTACTTGTTATTAATTGAAGCCAAAATAGAGGCATTTCATTGTTAATGAAATTAATGATTAAATTAATCCAATTAAAAGAGAATGAAGACTCTAAAAGAAGCTGCTAACTATCTTTTAAAGCGGTTAAAATCCGTTTTTCTCTTATTTATATAGTTTAAACATAAAACCTTTTATTTTCAATAAAAAAATGAGTTAAAACTCTATAAATACTTAAGAAGTAATATACTTATCCTAATATCTTCAATATTATGCTTTAAATTTAAGCTACCTAAGTTTTAAATTAATATAAATAAAAGAATAAAGAAAAAAGTTATTATAAATAATTTAATATTATTACTTTGATAAAAAATATTCAATTTACCAAGTAAAGAAGAAAAAAATAAAGAATATTTTCTAAAAATTCTTTCACCTCAACCTATATCAACAACATAAGAAAATGAATTAGAAATATAAAGACCAGGATTATATAATATATAAGTTCTAAACTTAGGTATAAATCACATAGAACCACTAAAATAAGAAATAAAATAAAATTTTAAAGATAATAAATAACTATTAAAAAAATAAAAAGATAACTCATAACCCAGCCAAGAACCAAGACCAACAAAAATAATAGGCATAAATTTTAATGAAAAAGGTATTATAATTAAACTGGGAGAAGGATATATAATTCATATAAATATTCTACCGCTAATAATAGCCATAATAGTTATAAAAATTATAGAAAGATTTATTTTCTTATCTTCAAAATAAGATTGACAAACAAATATATTTCTAGAATCACTTATACAATAATAAATTAATCGAAAAGAATAAGAAACTGTTAAACCAACAGAAATTAAAAAAATTAAATAAATAAATAAGTTATAACCTCTTATAACAAAAGTCTCCAAAACAAAATCCTTAGAATAAAACCCAGCTATAAAAGGGAAACCACACAAAGATAAACTAGAAATACAAAAACATGTACAGGTAAAAGGAAGATAATTAACAGCACAACCCATGTGACGAATATCCTGAGAATCTCTCATTACATGAATTATTAAACCTGCACACAAAAAAAGTAATGCTTTAAAAAAAGCATGAGTTAACAAATGAAAAAAAGCCAACACTGGAAAACCCAAAAACAAAATACTTATTATTAAACCTAATTGTCTCAAAGTAGATAAAGCAATAATTTTTTTTAAATCAAATTCAAATCTAGCACCTAGACCAGACATAAACATAGTTAAAACTGAAATAAGAATTAAAAAATAACAATTTATATATAAAAATAAATCTCTAAAACGAATTAATAAATAAACACCAGCAGTTACAAGAGTTGAAGAATGAACCAAAGCAGATACCGGAGTAGGAGCTGCTATTGCAGCAGGTAATCAAGAAGAAAATGGAATTTGAGCTCTTTTAGTAAAACCAGCAAAAACTAAAAGAACTAATAAATAAATTATTCAATTCTCCCAAGTTGAAGTATAATAAATATAATTTCATCTGCCTAAATTTAATATTCAAGCAATAGATAATAAAATTGCTACATCTCCAATTCGATTTGTTAAAATTGTTAATATCCCGGCATTGTACGATTTATTATTTTGGAAATAAATTACTAAACAATAAGAAACTAAACCTAATCCATCCCACCCAATTAAAATTCTAATAATATTAGGGCTAATAATTATCATAAATATAGAAAATACAAATATCAAAACTAAAATCAAAAATCGTTTTTTAAAAATATCAGAACTTATATAACTACCTCTATATAAAATAACCATAGAAGAAATAAAAAGAACACAACTGGAAAATAATAATGATATTCAATCAAAAATAAAAGTTATAACTATGGTGCAAGAGTTAATTCTAATTAACTCTCAATCTATAAATAAAAGATAATCAGTTTTTAAAAAATAAAACCCAAGAAACCAAAAAATTAATCCAAAAATAAATAATACAATAAATATAAAATTATAAAAAGACATTTTATTCAAGATTTGAAATATAAATATACCTATAATGCCACAAATTATTATTCTTATTAAACTACTCAAATAAACTCACAATATAAAAATATCAGTTTTTAAAATAATTAAATTTAATGGAATTCAATGAAATAAAATTAAAATAAACTCTCGTACATTTCCAGAAGAAATTCTTTTAACTCCTCTATATAAAACCCCATGTTGACTATAAGAATATATATAAATTCTATAACAACAACTTAAAAAAGAAGAAAAAGCTAAAAATATTAATCTTATGGTGCTTCAACTCAAAACTCTATTAATTAACATAATCTCACCCAATAAATTGAGGGAGGGAGGACAAGCTATATTATTAGCTCTTAATAAAAATCAAAATAAAGATATTCTGGGCATAAATGTAATTAAACCCTTATTAATAAAAAAACTACGACTATTTAATCGCTCATAACTAATGTTAGCTAAACAAAATAAAGCAGATGAACATAAACCATGAGCGATTATCAAAATAAGAGAACCATATATACCTCAAATATTTAAGGTAAAAATACCACAAACAACTAAACCTATATGAGCAACAGAAGAATAAGCAATTAATAATTTAATATCAGTCTGTGATAAACAATTAAAACCAACTAAAAATATACCAAATAATCTTAAACAAATTCAAAAATAATTATAATAAATACTATAAATATACATAAAACTTAGTACACGTATTAAACCATAACCACCCAATTTTAATAAAATACCAGCTAAAATTATAGAACCTGAAATAGGAGCTTCAACATGAGCCTTTGGTAATCAAAAATGAAAAAAAATTAAAGGTATTTTAATCAAAAAAGCCAACACCAAGGCAATATACATAAAAATATTAATATTTATATCAACTAAAAAATAAAATAAAGAAAAAGAAACTCTATTAATATAAAAAATACTAATCAATAAAGGAAGTGAAGCAAATAAAGTATAAAATAAAAGATAAAACCCTGCTCTAAGACGTTCTGGTTGATAACCTCAACCAAAAATCAAAAGCAAAGTAGGAATTAAACTAGATTCAAAAAATAAATAAAATAAAAATAAATTTATTGTAGAAAATGAAAATATTAAAAATATTAATAATAATAAGCAAACTAAAACAAATTCATTTTTATAATTATTTAAATTAAAAACATTAAAACTTGCTATTAATATTAATAAGATAATTCAAATTCTAAGAAAAATTAAACAAAAAGATAAAATGTCACCACCCAAAGAATAACTAAGTATTCTATAAAAAATATTAAAAGAAAAAGAATTAAAAAAAAACATAAAAAATAATATTATTATTGATATAATAATTCATCAATTTATATAAAAACATAAAGGAATCATAAATAAATAAGATATTAATAAACTTACCATATTAAAGATAAAACAGAAACATTATCATTACCATGACAACGAATTAAAGAAACTAAGATTGACAACCCTAAAGCCCCCTCACAAACAGAAAAAGTTAAAAAAATTAATCCAAAATAATTCTCATAATTAAATATTATTAAATAATTAAAAAATGAAATAAATAAAACAAGAACTAAAAACTCCAAGCTTAATAAAGTTAAAAGTAAATGCTTACGTACTGAACAGAAAACAATTATCCCAGAAGAAAATATAAAAAAAATAAAATACAAAAAATAATCAATTATATTTAAATTATAAAAAATAAGTTTTAATAGTTTAAAATAAAAATAATGATTTTGTAAATCATAGATAGAAAAATTCTTTAAAACTTCAGCAAAGATTAATAGTTAACCATCTTTAATCTCCAAAATTAATATTTTTTTAAACTATTTGCTGTTTATGTTATTTTTTATATGAAATTTAATTATTCTTAGAATAATTTTCCCTTTTATAAAACATCCTTTAAGAATAGGGTTAATTTTAATTTTACAAACAATAACTGTATCTATGATTACAGGAATTATAATAAATTCATTTTGATTTTCATATATTTTATTTATTATTTTATTAGGTGGAGCTCTTGTATTATTTATTTATATAGCATCAATTGCATCCAATGAAAAATTTAGCTTTTCAACTAAGATAATAAGAACCGTTATTATTATATTGACATCTAACATTATTTTTATTTTTATAAAAGATGAAATTTATTTCAATAGGATCTGAAATCTATCAATTAAATCACTTAATGAAAATGAACAGTTAATAACATTAATTAAATTATTCAATTCACAATCAATAAGATTAACAATTCTATTAGTAATTTACTTATTATTAACAATAATTGCAATTACTAATGTAGTAAATACTTTTGAAGGACCAATACGAAGAAAAAGCTAATGAAAACACCAATTCGAAAAAATCACCCACTATTCAAAATTATTAATAACTCATTAATTGATTTACCCTGTCCGTCCAGAATTTCACTATGATGAAATTTTGGATCACTATTAAGAGTATGTTTAATAGTTCAATTAATTACAGGAATCTTTCTAGCAATACATTATACAGCTGACATTGAATTAGCTTTTAACAGTGTTATACATATTTGTCGAGACGTAAATAGAGGATGACTATTACGTAATATTCATGCCAATGGAGCTTCCTTATTTTTTATTTGTTTATATTTACATATTGGACGAGGAATTTATTATGGCTCATATAAATTATTTATAACATGGTCAGTAGGAGTTATTATTTTTTTTATGGTCATAGGAACAGCATTCCTAGGATATGTTTTACCTTGAGGACAAATATCATTTTGGGGGGCAACTGTTATTACAAATTTATTATCAGCTGTACCATATCTAGGACCAGACTTAGTTAAATGATTATGAGGAGGATTCTCAATTAATAATGCAACATTAACTCGATTCTTTACTTTACATTTTCTTTTACCTTTTATTATTGCTGCAATAACAATAATTCATTTATTATTTCTACATCAAACAGGATCAAATAATCCTCTTGGAACAAATAGAAATTTTGATAAAATCCCTTTCCACCCATATTTTTCTATTAAAGATTTAATAGGAATAATTATTATAATAACAATATTCTTATTATTGAACTTAATAGAACCACGAATATTAGGAGATCCAGAAAACTTTTTACCAGCAAACCCATTAGTTACACCAGTTCATATTCAACCAGAATGATATTTTTTATTTGCTTATGCAATTTTACGATCAATCCCCAATAAACTAGGAGGAGTAATTGCAATAGTTATATCTATTGCAATTATTTTAATTATACCATTTACAAATAAAATAAAATTTCAAAGTATAACATTTTATCCAATTAATCAATTAATATTTTGATCCTTTACATCAATTCTAATTTTATTAACATGAATTGGAGCACGACCAGCAGAAGAACCATATATTTTCGTAGGACAAACACTAACTGTAATATACTTTATATATTATATAATCAACCCTTTAATATTTAAACTATGAGATAAAATAACAAACTAGTTAAATAGCTTAATAAAAGCATATATTTTGAAAATATAAGAAAGAGAATTAATTACTCTATTAACTTTCACAAAAAATGATGATTAAAGAATTAGTAATAGAAAAATTAAAAATCCAGAAAAAAATAATAAATAATTTAAAGATAAAGGTAAAAATCCTTTTCAAGTTAAATACATAAGTTTATCATAACGAAATCGTGGTAAACTCCCACGTACCCAAATAAAAATAAAAATTATAAAAACCAATTTTATAAAAAAAAATAAAGAATAAAAATCACCACCTAAAAAAATAATACAACAAAGTAAACTTATAAAAATAATATTTATATATTCTGATAAAAAAATAAAAGCAAATCCCCCACCACTATATTCAACATTAAAACCAGAAACCAATTCTGACTCACCTTCAGCAAAATCAAATGGTGAACGATTGGTTTCTGCTAAACAAGAAGAAACTCAAGAAAAAAATAAAGGGAGAGAAAATATAATAAATCAACTATAAGATTGAAAAATTATAAAGTTAATAAAATTAAAACTAAAGATAAACAATAATAAACAAATCAAAATTAATGCTATTCTTACCTCATAAGAAATAGTCTGAGCAACAGCTCGAAGAGCACCTAAAAAAGAATAATTAGAATTTGAAGATCAACCACATATTAAAGTACCATAAACACCTAATCCTGTACAACAAAAAAAAAATAAAACACCAAGATTAAAATCAAAAACATTAACTAAAAAAGGAAATAATACCCATAATATAAATGATAATATCAACATAAAAACAGGAGCCATATAATAAATAATAAAATTAGACATATAAGGATATGTTTGTTCCTTAAAAAATAGTTTTAAACCATCAGAAAAAGGTTGTAAGAGGCCCATAAAACCCACTTTATTAGGGCCCTTACGTAATTGGATATAGCCTAGAATCTTACGTTCTAATAAAGTAACAAAAGCTACAGCTACCAAAATACAAATAATTAAAACAATTATAGATAAAATAAACATTATTAACTGTAATTTAAATTACATAAATGAATCCTAAATTCATTGCACTAATCTGCCAAGATAATAATATTAATCAAAAATATTAAAATATTAATTTTAATAAATGGTCCTTTCGTACTAAGATATTATAAAAATTTAAAGATAGAAACCGACCTGGCTCACGCCGGTCTGAACTCAAATCATGTAAGAATTTAAAGGTCGAACAGACCTAGTATAATGAACTGATACACCCAAAACTAATCTTAATTCAACATCGAGGTCGCAAACTTAATTATCGATATGAACTCTCCAATTAAATAACGCTGTTATCCCTAAGGTAACTTAAACTTTTAATCAAAACTTTTGGATCAATAAATCACTAATTAGTGAGAATAAAATTAAGAAAAGTTAAAATAATTTTCCTATCACCCCAACATAATTTATATTTTCATAATTATTTAAATATAAACTAATAAATAATTATTTTAATAAAAATAAAGTTCTATAGGGTCTTCTCGTCCCATAAAATAATTTTAGCTTTTTAACTAAAAAATTAAATTCATTATTATAAAATAAAGAAAGTATACTTCTCGTCCAACCATTCATTCCAGCCTTCAATTAAAAGACAAATGATTATGCTACCTTTGCACGGTTAAAATACCGCGGCCATTTAATAAATCATTGAGCAGGTTAGACCTTATATAAATTACAAAAGGACATGTTTTTGTTAAACAGGCGAAAGTAATATTTGCCGAATTCCTATATTTTAAATATAAAAATACTAATTTCATCATTATATTAATTTTTAAAAAATTAAAAAAATCTTTTTAATAAAAATTTAAATAAAAATAAATCAAATTAATAAGAAAATTAATTATAACAAAATAAATAATAGCTATTTATAAGCCTATAAAAATTCATTAATATGAATATTATAAAATAACTGCAAAGCTTATCCCTCACAATAGTACAATAATGTATTTTACTAAATAAAATTATTTAAAAACCAATTAAAGCTGAATTAAATTCAATTATTAAAAAACCAGATATTTAAAAATGAAAAGCATATCACCACTATATTATAATAAAAAAAGGTTTTGACACAAACAAAATCATTATAAAATAAATCCTTTAATTTCGGGAAAATCAAATTAATTAAAATAAATTAATAAACCCTGATACAAAAGGTAATTTAAAATAAAAATACTTTTATATAATAAAAATTAATCCTATACAGTACAATAAACTATAATTAAAATAATTTTTTTAAAAATAAACTAAAAAAAAAATTATTTTTATTAAAAATAAAAAACTTAAATAAAAAATAAAATCTTAATTTCAAATTAAATCGAATTGCACGATTAACTTATTAGTGTAAATAATAATACTTACTACAAGTATTAATTTGTTTAATACTAGGCCCACTTTCCAGTAGGCCTACTTTGTTACGACTTATCCCATCTTAAATTAATGAGAGTGACGGGCGATGTGTGCATAATTTAGAGCTAAAGTCAATATTATTATTTAATAATAATTACTCTCAAATCCATTTTCACAATTATTTACATAACTTGATTCATAAATATATTTAATGTAACCCATCTCTACTTTATTATAACTGCACCTTGACCTAACATTATTTATATAAAAATATTGGAAAATTATCTTATAAAACATTCAATGACAGAGGTATACAAGCAAAAATAAAGTTAAATTTAACGTGGATTATCAATTATAGGACAGGTTCCTCTGAATAGATTAAATTACCGCCAAATTCTTTAAATTTAAAGAACATAACTATTAATATTAAGGTTAATAATTTACAATTAAAATAATAGGGTATCTAATCCTAGTTTAAAAATAATTTTCATATATAATATCAAACCTGAGCTCTACTTATAAAATAGAATTTCACCTAATAATTTTAAAATAAATTCAACTCAACATAAATGAACAATATAAACCAATAAATTTCATTTACTTTTATTGTATAACCGCGACTGCTGGCACAAACTTAGTCAAAATTAATACCTTATCTAATTCTCACTTCCATGAATAATTAATATTAAATACTGCGAATAAAACATAATACTTCATTAAGAAATATAAAAGATCACACAAGAGATAACATGTAAAAACAGATATAAATGAAATTATAAGCAAGAATCAAACTTTAAAATTAAAGAACTATTCTCGGGACTCTTCTCCCCTCCCTCCCTCTACCGGTATCCCAGAACCCTTTATATATCCTTCTCCCTTAACTATTTCTTTCCTATTAACCCTTACCTATCCTGTACTACCTATACCTCTTGTATCTCCTGTAACCTGCACCTATCCAAATACTTATTACCCCCTGTTCCGTTAACTCCTCAACTCTCGTTCACTATCTATCTCTCGTTTACCTTTTACCTATCCTGTATCCTTTACTCCTCTTGTATCTCCTACAACCTATTGTCCCCTAAATACTTATTACCCATTGCTCCTAGACCCTTTTACCTGTAACCTATCTGTATACTACTCTTATCTTTTCTTGTTTCTCTTATTTCCCCCTAAATACTTATTAGACCTTGTTCTCCTTCCAGTTTCCCTTCATTTATCCAACTAATTTTATTCAGTTTCTATTTTTATCCCTGACTTCCTAAATTAGAAAGTTTAGATATTTATTATTTAACTTTCTTAATCGGGTCAGGGGCTCTATACTTAGAAATCTAATGTTTTCTAAAAAACTCTTATGAAATAAACTAGTAATTTTCACTAGACCCGATCAATCTGACATATCTTTTA